TGTTATGGTCGGAGTCCGATTCATGGCAACCTGGTGGAATTGGGAGAAGCTGTAGGTATTATTGCGGGCCAATCGATTGGAGAACCAGGCACTCAACTAACATTAAGAACTTTTCATACAGGTGGAGTATTCACAGGGGGTACTGCAGAACATGTGCGAGCCCCAACTAATGGAAAAATTCAATTTAATGAGAATTTTGTTCATCCTACGCGTACACGTCATGGGCATCCTGCTTTTTTATCTTATATAAACTTGTATGTAACTATTGAAAGTGATGATATTCTTCATAATGTTACTATTCCACCAAATAGTTTTTTATTAGTTCAAAATGATCAATATGTAAAATCAGAACAAGTGATTGCTGAGATTCGTGGGGGAACATACACTTTGAATTGGAAGGAGAAAGTTCGAAAACATATTTATTCTAACTCACAGGGAGAATTGCATTGGAGTACTAATGTATATCACTCATCTGAATCTGAATTTGAATATAGTAATGTACATATCTTACCAAAGACAAGCCGTTTATGGATATTATCAGGAAGGTCATGCAGGTGGAGTACACTCTCTTCTTCATTCTTCAAGGACCAAGATCAAATAACCATTTACTCTCGTTCTATTGGAGAAAGATCTATTTGTAACCCCCTTTTTAAAAAAAAAAAATTAAAAAATGATCTAGTAAGACATAAATTGTTTAGTTCTAACCCTTATGATAAAAAAGAAAGTGGGATTCCCGATTATTCAGAATTTTATCCAATTAGATGTATGTCTCATTTTCATTTTATACATCCTACTTTTTCCCACACGACTTTGGATTTATTGGCAAAGAGACGAAGAAATAGATTCATCATTCCATTTCCATTCGAATTGATTCAAGAGCTAGACAAACAATTAATGTCCTCTTCCGATATCTCGATTGAAATACCCATGAATGGTATTTTTCGTAAGAATAGTATTCTTGTTTATTTCGACGATCCGCAATACAGAATAAAAAGTTCAGGAATTCCTAAATATAGGACTATTGGAATGACTCCCACTTTAAAAAAAAAAGATTTAATTGAATATCAAGGAATAAAAGAATTTAAACCAAAATACCAAATCAAAGTCGATCGATTTTTTTTCATTCCCGAAGAAGTGCATATTTTACCCGAATCTTCTTCCATAATGGTAAGGAACAATAGTATCATTGGAGTCGATACACCAATCACTTTAAATATAAGAAGTCGAATAGGCGGATTGGTGCGAATGGAGAAGAAAAAAAAAAAAATGGAATTAAAAATATTTTCGGGGAATATCCATTTTCCCGAAGAGATGGATAAGATATACCGACACAGTGGCATTTTGATACGACCCGAAAGGTTAAAAAAAAAAGATTCTAATAAATCAAAAAAAAAAAAAAATTGGATCTATGTCCAATGGATCACAACTATAAAGAAAAAGTCTTTTTTTTTGGTTCGACCCGTAATTCTATATGAAATAACGAATAGTATCAATTTAGTAAAACTTTTTCCTCAAGATCTGTTCCAGGAAAGGGATAATTTGGAACTTAAAGTTCTCAATTATATTCTTTATGGAAATGGAAAATCAATTCGTAGAATTTCTGACACAAGCATTCAATTAGTTCGGACTTGTTTAGTATTGAATTGGGATCAAGACAAAAAAAATTCTTCTATCGAAGAATCCCGTGCTTCTTTTGTTGAAGTAAATACAAATGGTTTGATTGGATATTTCCTAAGAATTGACTTAGCAAAATCCTATATTTCGTATATCAGAAAAAGGAATGACTCGTCCGGTTCAGAATGGATCTCGAATAATGAGTCAGATCGAATCAATATCAATCCATTTTTTTCTATTTATTCCAAGGCAAAAAGTAAACAATCACATATCCAAAATCATGGAACTATTCGTATGTTGTTGAACAGAAATACGGAATGCCAATCTTTGATAATTTTGTCATCATCTGATTGTTTTCAAATAGGACCATTAAGCAATGTAAAATATCACAACGGGCTAAGGCTAAAAAAGATAGTTAAAAAAACTAAGAAAGATCTTAAGAATTCATTAGGCCCTTTAGGAATAGCACTTCAAGTTGCAAATTCTTATTCATTTTACCTCTTAATAACTCATAATCAGATCTCGATGAATAAGAATTTGCAACTTGACAAGTTTCCTTTAACTTGTCAAATTTTTAAATATTATTTAATGGACGAAAACGAGATAATTTATAAGCTCAATCCATGCAGCAACATCATTTTAAATCCATTCCGTTTGAATTGGCATTTTCTCCATCATAATTATGATCATAAATATTGTGAAAAAACGTTTACAATAATTAGCCTGGGGCAATTTATTTGTGAAAATATATGTTTAGCTCAAACAAAAAGTAGACTACACCTAAAATCGGGGCAAGTTTTGATTGTTCAAATTGATTCTGTATTAATAAGATCGGCTAATACCTATTTGGCAACTCCGGGAGCAACAGTTCATGGCCATTATGGAGAAATCCTTTTTGAAGGGGATGTATTAGTTACATTTATTTATGAAAAATCGAGATCTGGTGATATAACACAAGGTCTTCCAAAAGTGGAACAGGTATTAGAAGTGCGTTCGATTGATTCAATATCGATGAACCTAGGAAAGAGAGTTGACGCTTGGAACGAGGATATAACCAAAATTCTCGGCATTCCCTGGGGATTTTTTATTGGTGCTGAGCTAACTATTGCCCAAAGTCGAATTTCTTTGGTTAATAAAATCCAAAAAGTTTACCGATCCCAAGGAGTGCACATACATAATAGACATATAGAAATTATTGTACGTCAAATAACATCAAAGGTATTGGTTTCAGAAGATGGAATGTCTAATGTTTTTTCACCCAGCGAATTAATTGGATTGTTGCGAGCTGAACGAGCGGGGCGTGCCTTGGAAGAAGTAATTTATTACCGAGCTCTATTATTTGGAATTACAAAAACATCTCTGAATACCCAAAGTTTCATATCCGAAGCGAGTTTTCAAGAAACTGCTAGAGTTTTAGCAAAAGCAGCTCTCCGAGGTCGTATCGATTGGTTGAAAGGTCTAAAAGAGAACGTAGTTTTGGGGGGAATGATACCCGTTGGTACCGGATTCAAAAAAGTGATACACCCTTTAAAGCTAAGACAACATACCAAGATTGCCCCGGAAACAAAAAAAAAGAATTTCTTCAAGGAAGAAATAAAAGATATTTTGTTCCACCACAGAGAATTAAGAATTTTTTAATTTCTTTAAGAATTTATGCGATACGTCACAGCAATCATTTTCTAGGATTAAATGATTCCTAAAAACGGATTCACCCCTTTTAAGAGAAGAGGGGTCGGGTCGTTTGATTAAACTTTCAAAGAGAAAAAAGGAAAAAAAAAAATGAATGGCCTGAGCATGTATCAACACCATGTATCAACGGCCAGTCTTCGATAGAAGAGAAGGTTCCATTGGAACAAAATCTTATTTTTCTATTTCAGGACACCCTGTCTCTTTTTTTTTGTGGGGATCAATGACAAAAAGATATTGGAACATAACTTTGGAAGAGATGATGGAAGCAGGAATTCATTTTGGTCATGGTACTAGTAAATGGAATCCTAGAATGGCACCTTATATATCCACAAAACATAAAGGTATTCATATTATAAATCTTACTAGAACCGCTCGCTTTTTATCAGAAGCTTGTGATTTAGCTTTTGATGCAGCAAATAAGGGGAAACAATTCTTAATTGTTGGCACAAAAAATAAAGCAGCTGATTCAATAGCACGAGCTGCAATAAAAGCTCGATGTCATTATGTTAATAAAAAATGGCTCGGTGGCATGTTAACCAATTGGTATACTACAGAAACAAGACTTCAGAAGTTCAGGGATTTGAGAACGGAACAAAAGACGGGCAGAATCAACAGTCTTCCAAAAAAGGATACCGCTATGTTGAAGAGACAATTATCTCACTTGGAAACCTATCTCGGTGGCGTTAAATATATGACGGGATTACCCGATATTGTGATAATCGTTGATCAACAAGAGGAATTTAACGCTCTCAGAGAATGTATCACTTTGGGAATTCCAACGATTTGTTTAATTGATACAAATTGCGACCCCGATCTCGCGGATATTTCGATTCCAGCTAATGATGATGCTATAGCCTCAATCCGATTAATTCTTAACAAATTAGTTTTTGCAATTTGTGAGGGTCGTTCTAGCTATATACGAAATTCTTAATTAATAATAATTTTTAATAAAATGAATTATTCAGTTGGGAATTTCATAGATTTTTAGAATCGGTTACTATAATCTTACTAAATTACTAAATCGCGCAAAAAACAAAAAAAAAAAATAGAAATATTATGTGATTAGTCAGTATTCAAAATATAAGATTTAAGCAGACAAAAAAAAAAAGAGAGATGGTTGAATCAAAATAATTTCTTTCAAGTTCTATTTCTTTTCGAGGGCTGGGCAATATGAATATTCTATTATGTTCCATCAACACATTAAAACGATTATACGATATATCTTCCGTGGAAGTAGGTCAACATCTCTATTGGCAATTAGGGGGGTTCCAAGTGCATGCCCAAGTACTTATTACTTCTTGGGTTGTAATTGCTATCTTATTAGTTTCAGCCATTCTAGTTGTTAGAAATCCGCAAACCATTCCCACTTTCGGTCAGAATTTCTTTGAATATGTTCTTGAATTCATTCGAGATGTGAGCAAAACCCAAATTGGGGAAGAATATGGTCCGTGGGTTCCCTTTATTGGAACTTTGTTCCTATTTATTTTCGTTTCGAATTGGTCAGGGGCTCTTTTGCCTTGGAAAATTATACAGTTACCTCATGGGGAGTTAGCTGCACCCACAAATGATATAAATACTACTGTTGCATTAGCTTTACTTACATCAGTAGCATATTTCTATGCGGGTCTTTCAAAAAAAGGATTATCTTATTTTGGTAAATACATCCAACCAACTCCAATCCTTCTACCAATTAACATCTTAGAAGATTTCACAAAACCCTTGTCGCTAAGTTTTCGACTTTTCGGAAATATATTAGCTGATGAATTAGTAGTTGTTGTTCTTGTTTCTTTAGTTCCCTTAGTAGTTCCTATACCAGTCATGTTTCTTGGATTATTTACAAGCGGTATTCAAGCCCTAATTTTTGCAACTTTAGCTGCAGCTTATATAGGTGAATCCATGGAAGGCCATCATTAACAAATTTACGAAATAATATCTTTTTCTTAGTTTAGCCCGCCACAATGTATGTGCGATTCAAGATAATATACTTAGAGAACATAAATTCATAAAAAAAAATATAGAAAATAAGTTTTGGAATCTTTTTATTTTATATTATTTGAATATTATAAAGGGTAAAATCAAATGCAATCAATAAGGTATAAATAAGATAAGTATTTGATTTTAAGTGATATTAAAATAGAGAAGATTACTGGGGAATTGTAAAAAAAAAGTAGTAGTGAAGGAAGTCGAACTAAGTGTATATAATCTAATAGTTATAAAACTTTTTGTTTTTTTAAGTTTCAAAGAATGATTCTTGAATCCAATTGAATCTAAGACACGAAGAATTGGTTTACGGTATGGAAGAAATACATGTATATGTGGTATTAGATATATAACTAGTTATATATGAACTAACTAGAAATATAGTTTTCTAAATTTGTCCTTCTACTGTAAATTTGATAGGGATTCAAAAAAAGAAACCCTTCTGTTTCATCTGTAATTATGAATTGAATATTGATGAATGACTAAAGCTATTAAATCAAGAAAAAGAACGAAGAATTCAAAAGAATGGTTCTAAATTAGAAAGTAAGATAAAAACAAAAGTTGTACGGGTTCACAAAAACTACAAAAGAACTACGTGAATAAAAAAAAAAAAATGAATATAGGAGTAGTTCGGATAGTTCAATAAATATTTTTTTTATTTCCATTTTTTTTTTACTCTCAATTACTTCGACTGACTAAATCTTATTAATTGAAAAATTAAGTCATAATTGGTTGGTTGATTATATCATTAACTATTTCCTTTTTTGGGGGGTGAGAGGAGCTTATCATGAATCCACTGATTTCTGCCGCTTCCGTTATTGCTGCTGGATTGGCTGTAGGACTTGCTTCTATTGGACCTGGGGTTGGTCAAGGCACTGCTGCAGGGCAAGCAGTAGAAGGGATTGCGCGACAACCAGAGGCAGAGGGAAAAATACGAGGTACTTTATTGCTTAGTCTGGCTTTTATGGAAGCTTTAACAATTTATGGGCTGGTTGTAGCATTAGCACTTTTATTTGCGAATCCTTTTGTTTAACCCTAAAAAAATAGAAAAATACAAATTTATATTCTTTTTTCCGTGCACTTGATTTGCTGCTCTTGTTTTTCGAATTATATTATTGTGATTTCACTTCTACAATTCTTTATTTGTTCGTACAAGAACGCAGGGGAAGGGCTGATTTAAGGTAAGGGTAAGAGATTAACATACCGCTTGCCTTGCCTTATTCCTTCTCTTTTTAGTCCAATGCCCTTTTTTCCTTTCCATTTAAATTGATTCGGAAAATTTTTAGAAAGCGTTGAAAACAACTAATTCTAATAAGTATGATTCTTATGGGGAATCTTCCAATCTAATTGATCGACCAATAATAATATATATATATATTCTAAAGAATTCTAATTCTAAAAAATTCGGAATCGTAGAAAGATAATTAATCTATCCATAAAAGGAGATCATATGAAAAATATAACCGATTCTTTCCTTTGTTTGGGTTATTGGCTATCCGCCGGAAGTTTCGGGTTTAATACCGATATTTTAGCAACAAATCCAATAAATCTAAGTGTAGTGCTCGGTGTATTGGTTTTTTTTGGAAAGGGAGTGTGTGCGAGTTGTTTTATTTCAAGAATAGGTTGGATCCAACCAACTGCACTTATTTCTTTATAAATAACTAGGAAAAAGTGTATGATCCCACGAATTACTTCTGAAAAAATTGAATCTTGAATAAATTAAGAAAAAATATTTGAGAACCATAGCATTTCGTGATTCGTTGTTAAATCCACTTTGATTCTCTATCAACCAAAAACTTTGGACCCATTTTACCACGGTTAAAGCAATGCTAAGCAGTTTTAAATCTAGACGCGGTGTAGTATTCTTTCTACCACTATGTTAATACAAAAAATGGTTTCAAAAAATCGTTGGAATTTCTTTTTTCGATTTAGAACACTCATGTCGATAAAATAGTTTAAATCCTCTTTCCGGCGAAAAGTAAAAAAAAATGGGTATTTCATTACCTTTTTCATACAATGCGAAATCGATGACCTATGTATAAATTAATAAGAATTCTTTGGATTTGAAGAAAAAAAAAAACAACTTTGCTGGCAAATATTTTTTTGTTCAGAAGAGTCCTCCAAAAATTCCGGTCTTGTATTAATAAAAAATTTCAATATCTTTCAATATATTTGAAATACAAATAGAGAAGAGAGGATAGGCTCATTACAAAAAAA